GGACGTTTGGGTACTTTAGATTTATCGAGTATCCCCTTTTTTTTCTCAAAATTATCAATTATCCTTGTCTTTGTTTATGTCTGGGGTTGGAACAAATTACTATAATTCGTCCTCGCCTACGAATCAGTCGACATTTTTCACAAATTTTGCGGACAGAGGCCCTTATTTTCATATGTGTCGTTCCTTAATTTAATATTTTTTTTTATTCTTTGAAGAAAATAAAATTCTTGAAATAGTGAAAAACCTCTTAATCACTCTCAGCATTGTTTCAGAGTCAATAAATTATAGGATCTCTGGTTGAGGCATAATAACTGGCCTCAATTTTGACGCTATTTACAACAAGTTATGTATTATTTAATTAAATATTAATTATGTATAATCCGTTTTGAACGATAATTGAGAATCCTCTTTTCATTATCAAATCACGAGCATACCGTTGGAAAGTAATATTGTATCTCCAAAATAATAAATTAAACTTTAATCCACGCGTTTTTTTTCTTTTAATTGTCTATTGGGGTATCAAGTAATGTGGGAGACGTAATCCCACTTCTTCTCTTGTGTCAAAAATATGAGAGTTTCTTTTCTAATTGGGATAGCATAAAGCTTACCATATATAACACAAAATTTCTCCTCCGATTCCTTCTATTCGAGCCTCTCTGTCTGTCATTATACCTCGAGAAGTAGAAAGAATTACAATCCCCATTCCGCCTAAAATTCTCGGGATTCCTTGATAGTTAGAATAGATTCGTAGACCAGGCCGACTTATCTGTTTTAAATTGAAAATAATTCTATTTTGTCCCGTACTATTTTTTCTATGGCGTAGGGTTAAAACTAAAAAACATTTGTTGTTTTCCAGATGTTTCCTCATGTTTTCAATAAAACCTTCTCGTAAAAGGATTTTAATAATGTTTTCACCGATTTTAGTATATGGTATTCGAACTGTTCTTTTTTTATTCATGTCAGTATTTCGTATATAGGTTAATAGGTTACCAATAGTGTCTTTACTCATAATAAACTAAGATTCCAGTTGTTCCCGAATTTTTATATAAGCAACATGCTCTTTTTGAATTATTTGTTAAACATTTATGAATTATTAAAGGCATATACATGAGATACAAACAATCTACTAAATTAACTTAAATCTATTAATTTCATTGAAATACGATAAACTGTATTATGTCCTAATCTTATAATACTTCAGGTGCTAATGAAACTATTTTAGTGAAATTTAACTGTCTTAATTCCCGGGCAATTGCCCCAAAAATTCGAGTTCCCTTTGGATTTCCTTCTTGATCAATAACAACCGCAGCATTGTCATCATATCGTATTATCATACCATTTTTACGTTTGAGTTCTTTACAAGTACGGACAATTACGGCTCTGATCACTTCTGATCTTTCGAGTGGTGTATTTGGTATTGCTTCCTTGATTACAGCAACAACAACGTCTCCAATTTGAGCATATCGTCGATTACTAGTTCCTATAATTCGAATACACATCAATTTGCGGGCTCCGCTGTTATCCGCAACATTCAAATGGGTTTGAGCTTGAATCATATACTTTATATCTTTTGGGTTTGAGGTTGAATCAGATAATTTATATCTTTTGGGTTTGAGGTTGAATCATATAATTTTTCTATTTTGTTTCAATGCAAAACCGCAAAAGCGAGGTAAAAAAAAAGAAATATTGTTTAGTCAAAAGAAAAAAACCTAAAATTGTTTTTTTTTATCCTATTTCGTTTGGTTCTACACCCCTATCCTGAAATAATGAATTGAGTTCGTATAGGCATTTTTGATGCCGCTATTGAAATAGCTTTTTTGGCTATATTTTCTGGTACTCCGCTCATTTCATAAAGTATTCTACCTGGTTTAATGACAGCTACCCAATATTCGGGGGATCCTTTTCCTGAACCCATACGTGTTTCTGTAGGTCTTACTGTAACGGGTTTGTCGGGAAATATACGTACCCAAATTTTTCCGCCACGGCGTGCGTTTCGGGTCATTCCTCGTCGTCCTGCTTCGATTTGTCTAGATGTGATCCAAGCAGGTTCAAGCGCTTGAAGGGCATATCGTCCAAAACAAATACGATTACCTTGAAAAGATATTCCTTTCATTCTTCCTCTATGGTGTTTACGAAATCGGGTTCTTTTGGGGTTATAGTTGATGGTAATTTATTATTTCCATCTCTACTACGGAACTGGACATGATAGTTTCATCTCATCCAGCTCCTCGCGAATGAAACAATTATAATTCTAAAATAATATACATCTATTTATATTTAATCAATAATATATGGAAACAATACAATATATTAAATTATACAAGCCTTTGATAATCAATCTATTATAAATTCACATTTCCTTTTATTAGATATTCGATCAACTACAATTTAAAAATCTTCCAAATTTTCGCGGGCGAATATTTACTCTATTTAATGTTCAGTTTTATAGGATTAGTTCATGACATTACTTTTGTTGTAGGATTAATTAATGACATGCTTTTTCAAAATAAATGAATTGGTTCTTAGTTTGGTCCGCCATCCTACCCAATGAATCATTAAAATTCGTTTGGAATAGAATCTTATGCAATCACAGGTTCTGTCGTTCCCATCGCTTCGCTATTAATGGTTAGGTCTAAATTCTAGAATCAATGGAGCCTTTAATTACATTTGTTCTTGAGTCAACCTTCTCAGTCTTTATTGACTCTGGGCTCTTGATTTTGTTTCTTTAGTTATTCTTACATAGAATAATTTGAGTTAATTAAAACTCAATCAGTATTAATGCTTTATTACATTTATTAAATTAATTGTTGGCCTTACATATTGGAATTCTATATCAGCAATATTTTTTATCTTTCTATCAGCTTTCCATTTATCTTTATACTTTAGTTTCACTATTCATAATCAAATAGATAGTTTGTTCTTTTTTTTTAACTTTTCAGTTGCTACAATGATATGACCAATATATCATATCGCTACTGATTCTTTATATCCGATAGTGCGAAAGGATGAGTTGGTTATTAGTTAATACTATGACTCTGGGCTCCGCTTTTTTTTACTCCAATCCTAAAAAAACCAACGAGTCGCACACTAAGCATAGCAATTATAAAAAAAATAATTAATGTAATTTTTATCCAACCTTATAGGATTCTTATCTTTTTTTTTAATTTAACATACAAAAAAAAGAATGAAATAAACTTTATATATATATACCCGATTGATCTAAATATATATAAAATATATAATATTTTTTACTCGTCTACAAATCTCCAAATCTTTATACCTAATGCCCCATAGATAGTTCTAACTGTATAGGAACAGTAATCAATTTTAGCACGAATAGTTTGTAGAGGCACTCTACCTTCCCTGATCCACTCAACACGGGCAATCTCTTTTCCGTCGATACGCCCCGCAATTTGTATTTGAATGCCTTTTGTGCCCGCCTGTTCAGTTAATTCAATAGCTTTTTTCATTGCTTTGCGAAAAGAAACTCTACTTTTTAATTGTCCCGCTATAAATTCTGCAAGAATAGTAGGGTGCCCATAAGGATTTGAAATTCGTGAAATAGCTATGTTTAATTTTCTGTTCACAGTATTAAGTTCTTTTTGGACATTCATCTGTAATTCTTCGCTTTTTCCAGGTTCTATTAATAACTTTGGGAATCCCATATAGATTATGACTTGAATCAAGTCGGTTTTTTTTTGAATCTCTATACATGCAATTCCCTCACCACTTGAAGATATTTTAATATTTTTTTGTACATAATTTTTGATACAATTTCGTATTTTGTGATCTTCTTGTAACTCCTCGGAATATTTTTTTGATTGTACAAACCAAATAGAACGATGACTTTGGGTTGCACCAAGTCGGAAAACAAGTGGATTTATTTTTTGTCCCATAATCCCCTACTAGTATTACTACACATATCAGGACATCTTAGTATAGTACTTATTATTTTATTTTTTTTCATACAGGTTTTTTTGAACATAAAATGTTGTATTTGATCTTTGGTTAATATTTTTATATTATATTTGTGTTAAAGAATCCAAAATTTATTCTTTTGTTTGTAAATCTTTAAGTACAATACTTATATGGCAAGTGGGTCTTTTTATCGGGTAACCCCGTCCCCTGGCTCGGGGTTTTAACTTTTTCATAGTGTTCCCTTCTGTGACTTGAGCTTGACTAATGATTAAACTTGCTTCGTTGAAGCCCATATTGTGGTTTCCATTTGCTGCTGCAGAATAAATTAATTTTAAAATTGGATAACATGCTCGAAACGGCATAAGTTCGAGTATCATAAGTGTTTCCGCATAGGAACGTCCACGAATCTGATTAATTACTCTTCTTGCTTTGTGAGCGGACATAGGGATATATTTTCCTATAGCACGCACTTGTGTATATTGATTATATTGATTGACCCCTTTTTTATTATTTTTGCTATTTTTCATAAGGTTCACTCCTCACTAAACTAATGAACGATATACTTTTATATAAACTAAAAATTAAGGAATTCTTAACGGCGCGATTTATTATCATTTTTTGTGTGTCCCCGGAAATTAATAGTGGTTACAAATTCTCCAAATTTATGACCTACCATATGATCTGTTATATAAATAGGCGGATGTAGCCAAGTGGATCAAGGCAGTGGATTGTGAATCCACCATGCGCGGGTTCAATTCCCGTCGTTCGCCCGGGACCATGTGACTATTATTTATTTTTCCGCTTTTCTGTTTTATGTTAAGCATATATTGTTTTTTAATAAAAGATTGGCGACAAAAGGGCTTTTTTTTAGTGAACGTGCCACAATAAATTACTCCGATTTTTTTTTATAAAGACGAAGAAACAAATTCTATTTTCTTTCCTATTTACTACGGCGACGAAGAATCAAATTATCACTATATTTATTCCTTTTTCTACTTCTTCTTCCAAGTGCAGGATAACCCCAAGGAGTTGCGGGTTTTTTTCTACCAATTGAGGCCCTCCCTTCACCACCCCCATGGGGA